GCCATGATTTTCAAATCTTTTCTACTTAGTAGTCTAAGTTTCTCGATGAGGATAATTAATTCGGTCGTTGTGGTCGGACTCTATTATGGATTTCTGACCACATTCTACATAGATCCCTCTTAGATCTTCTTTCTCCAATCTTGGGTTAGGGAAGAAGGAGATATTCGCGACTACTGGTGGTTTCATTATGGGGCAGCTCATGATCTTCATATCGATCTATTATCCACCTCCGCATCTATTCTTTCTTAGCTAAACGGGTGGAAGATCCATCCAATTTGGTTATATCATGAACTCGAAAAACGGATCTGAATGTGACTGAAATGCACGATCTTCACAGGTATCACTTTTCACGATACCTAAACCTAAAAGGTGGAATAGCGATTTTCGAACCATTTCCTATAAGAGAATGGTTTCCATTACTTTGAGAAATGGATTCTATATCAAACTATAGCTATTGCATTAAAGAAGAAAAGAAACTAATAGAAGTCGAAGACGCGGAATGGTAGTGAATAGAGAAAAAGATTCTTCTGATTTTCTTGTTCCTGAAAATATTCTATCTATCTCCTAGACGCTGTAGAGAATTGAGAATTTTCATGTCTTTCAATTCTCGTACTCGTAATTGGAAAGTTACGGAAGGAGATCCATCATTTTGCAAGGAAAACAACATAAAAAACTCTGGACAATTTCGAAATCAGACCAAGCGTCTTAATACATATGCAAAAAAATTCATTATTGGCCCACCATTGATTACAAGATTTTGCTTTTATGAATCGCTATTGCTTTGATACGAATAATGGCAGTCGTTTCAGTATGTTAAGGATACAGATGTATCCACAATTCATTTAGAGTTACTTAACAGCCTATTTCTTATACTATATCTCTCTCCCGTGAAATTCTCGAGCCGAAAGATGGATGCATATGCTGTGTTTCATTTTGCTAAATGATATCAATTAAATGGTGTATCAATTCTATAAATTGGATATAGCAATAAATAAATCAGCAAAATTCTTTTATTTTAGATAGAAGAAACATTTCTTCTATCTAAAATAAAAGAATGTACCCTTCTATCCAAATCCAATTTGCATCGATAAAATAAATCCAAATTCTAGATTCCAGCAGTAGATGAATAATTGCAAATTTTTGTGTGTACGAGATTCGAATAACTTCAAAATAACTGACATAATTTTTTATTTTTCCTGATCAGAAAAATACATGAAAAAGAAAGGAGGTAGAAAAATTTTTTGATTTATGGTTAAAGAAGAAAAACAAGAAAACAGGGGTTCTGTTGAATTTCAAGTATTCAGTTTCACCAATAAGATACGGAGACTTGCTTCACATTTGGAATTACACAAAAAAGATTTTTCATCGGAAAGAGGTCTACGAAGACTTTTGGGAAAACGTCAACGTTTGCTGGCTTATTTGGCAAAGAAAAATAGAGTACGTTATAAGAAATTAATAAGTCAGTTGGATATTCGGGAGAAGTAATTTAATCGTTCGAATTTTTTTCTTATTTTATTAGTAGTCTTATATTTATTAGTAGTCTTATAGTAGTCTTAGATTTTGCATTTTGATGAGCCTCGTTTTGAGGAATTCATGGAATAATGAATTAAGGAAGAAAAAAGAATAGGAACAAGGATACATAACATAAAAAAAAGAATAGATAAGACGATATTCGCCCTCCCCCCACATATTTAATTTCTTCTCCTATACAAAAACCAGCAAGACCCACTCCATTGATAATTCCATCAATAACACCTTTATCAAAAAAATGCGTTAGTTCGGCAAATCTTCTTATACCCAGAATAAAGAACTTAGTATAGAAAACATCTATATAACCGCGATTATATGACCAGCTGTATACCTTTTTTTTTACTTGATCCAAAAAGTTCTTTTTTGGATTCCCTTTTACAAGGGAATTTTTAAAATTCAAATTCTGAAAAAAAGAATAAGCGGATCCATAGCATATATATGCTATGAATAGACCAAAAATAGCTAAACTTACAGAAGAAATAGCATTAGTGAGAAATTCATATGAATTTATGGAAGAATTAGAACTTTCCTGGAAAAAGCTTATCGAAGGGGCTAGCCACTTTGATAATATGGTTAACTCTGATGTTCCGTTATCCATTACTCCATTATCAAAATGGATTCCTATGGATCCAATGAACAAAGTAAAAAGCAGTAATATAAGAAGAGGAAATAGCATAGTATTTCCAGTTTCGCGAGGATAGACAAAAGTATTTTTAGCTCCAAAGGAAGTACTAAAAAATCCTATCCTATTTCTTGTATTACCAGGAATTTTGGGTATATTTTGTGAAAAAAAAGAAACTCCATTCTTCATTGTTGATAAAACAAAATCTCTATTGACTCTTTTGGGTATGCTTTTTCCCCATAAGGATATTGAATACAACGAACCTTCTTTAGTACTACTGTAATTTTGAAAATGAACACGCAAATACCCATCAAAAGTAAGTAAATATATTCGAAACATATAAAATGCAGTTAATCCTGCAGTAAAAGAAGCTATTATTCCAAAAAAAGGTGAATACAACCAACTATTACTAAGGATTTCATCTTTGGACCAGAAGCAAGCAAGAGGTGGAATACCACAAAGAGAAAGTGTACCCAATAAAAAAGTCGTTCTTGTAATAGGAACATATTTTTTTAAACCACCCATAAGAACCATATTCTGACTTTTATCTGGTGAATATCCAACAAGAGGTTCCATTGAATGAATAACAGATCCGGATCCCAAGAACAATAAAGCTTTCGAATAAGCATGAGTGATCAAATGGAATAAAGCTGCTTGATAAGAACCTATACCTAGAGCTAACATCATATAACCCAATTGAGACATTGTAGAATAGGCTAAGCTTCTTTTAATATCTCTCTGAGCAAGAGCTAAAGTCGCTCCTAAGAAAAGTGTTATTGTACCTACTAAGGAAATGAAACTCATTATCAAAGGTAGGGATATGAAAAGAGGAAGAAGTCGAGCTAGAAGAAAAATCCCCGCAGCAACCATAGTTGCTGCGTGTATAAGAGCCGAAATGGGAGTGGGTCCTTCCATAGCATCAGGTAACCATACGTGAAGAGGGAATTGTGCAGATTTTGCAACTGCACCAAGAAATAATAAAAAAGCACACAAAGTAGTAAGTAATGAATTAATCCCATTATTAGGAATCCAGTTATTAGCTATTTTGAACAAATCCCGAAACTCTAAACTACCTGTTATCCAAAAAAAACCTAAAATTCCTAATAACAAACCAAAATCCCCTACACGATTAGTTACAAAAGCTTTTTGACAAGCACTCGCTGCAATTGGGCGTGTAAACCAAAAGCCTATCAATAAATAGGAACACATTCCCACAAGTTCCCAAAAAAAATAAATTTGTATCAAATTGGAACTAGTAACCAATCCCAACATGGAAGTATTAAAAAAACTTATATAAACGAAAAATCTCAAATATCCCTCATCGTGAGACATATAATCGTCACTATAAATAAGAACCAAGATTCCCACAGTAGTAATTAGTATTAACATAATAGAAGTAAGGGGGTCGATCAAGTATCCAAATTCTAAGGAAAAATCATTATTGATGGTCCAAGACCATAGATATTGATAGATAGAACTCCCTTTTATTTGTTGAATAGACAGGTGAACTGAGAATACCAGAGCTATACTTAAGAGTAAAACACTAGGAAAAGCCCATATGCGACGAAGATTTTTTGTTGCTGTCGGAATAAGAAAAAGCCCAAACCCCATTGACATAATAACTGGAAGTGGGAGAAGAGGGATTACCCAGGCATATTGATATGTATGTTCCATAAGAAAAGAAATAGCAAATTTTAGTTGAAATTTATAGTTCTTTTTTTCTATAAAATTGTTTCCGATTCACCAAACTTATTCTTATTTCTTTCTGAAGGAATTAAAAAAACAAAATAAGAATAAGAAAAAATACTGGAATTCTGATTTTTTCAAAATTTGTCTCATTAAAATATTCCAAAATTCGGAATGGGTTTAGTTGCTTAAATTCAAAAACTTAATCAAAGAATTTCGTTATTTAGTTATTAGATAAAAAAAGATATTTATTAAAATACAAAAAAAGATTGAATCAGTTTACTTTCTATTCCTATTCTTTTTTTATTTCTTTCTGTTAAAATGAAATAGCTCTCTTATTTCGTAACCGATTGATTGAATTTCAACTATATTTGAATTTTATATTTATCGGAAATTCTCGAATATTTTTTACTTCATATAAAATGGAAATCCTAATGACTAGAATTATCTAAGTTTTATAATGTCTTGTTTAATAGACTAATTCTTTTTTTATTTTGACTGGAATTCCATTCTTGAATATCTTCTCAACTTAATTAACTATTTGAATTTTACCTTCGTTTTATCTCCCCATATTATATGGGGGCTTATCCCCCATACCTTAGATTTATATATGGAGTATATTTGATATATAAATTGATTTAAATAGAAAACCTTTGTTTATAATATATCTTTGTATATATTGTATATTATTAAAACAAAGTCTAAAATATATATGAAAAATACGCGAAAAACTCTTTCTTATCCACATTAGACAAAATGAAGTAAAAAATAATTTTAAATTTCATTATCTTTCAGTATCTAAGTATAAATACTAAGAAAAAACAGAAAGAAGGATTGATTTGCGGCAATAGATGTCTTTCACATACAACTAAAAAAAACAAATTCCCCTTTTGAATGGCAGTTCCAAAAAAACGTACTTCGATGTCAAAAAAGCGTATTCGTAAAAATATTTGGAAGAAAAAAACTTATTTTTCCATAGTACAATCTTATTCCTTAGCAAAATCAAGATCATTTTTGAGCGGTAACGAGCATCCAAAACCAAAAGGTTTTTCTGGGTAACAAACAAATAATCAGGTTTTGGAATAATCTGAATTGAACTATCTCAAAGAAATTCCAATTATTTAATATGAATGAATAATTTGGATTAATTAATGAATGTACTTTTATGTGTCGAATTCCTGGGTACAATATTCTTAGAACTAATCCCTCTATTATTCTATTATATAGAACAAAAGTTTTGGTATATTGTGTCCTCAGTATTCTTTTTTCCTATCAAAGAACTTTTGATAATAGAATCCTCCTATTTTTTTATGAGAATTCTATTATCAAAAGTAGAGTACTCTTGCAATAGGATTTAGAATTTCTACCGATCTTATCCAAAATTCACAGGTTTAGGACTGGTAAATCATATTAATAAGAGCGTAAAGGCTTTGACTCAAGAAACTTTTCAAAATACAAAACTCTTTGTATTTAAAGATGAAATTCTAAAAATTTTCCTAAATTATATGGATTCTCCCAATCTCGACGATTCGCGAGAAAATAACTATTATTCTTTTAAGTTAACTATTATTTCAAGTTAGCCGCCATGGTGAAATTGGTAGACACGCTGCTCTTAGGAAGCAGTGCTCAAGCATCTCGGTTCGAGTCCGAGTGGCGGCATTCTCGAAAAAGAATACAATAGATTAGAAAATGGATTCAATTCGAAATTTCCAATTTTGTAATGGGACCTTCTCCTTATGCTATTTGCAACTTTAGAACATATACTAACTCATATCTCTTTCTCAACAATTTCCATTGTGATTACGATTCATTTGATAACCTTATTAGTTCGTGAACTTAGGGGATTACGTGATTCGTCAGAAAAAGGAATGATAGCTACTTTTTTCTCTATAACAGGATTCTTAGTTTCTCGTTGGGTTTCTTCGGGACATTTTCCATTAAGTAATTTATATGAGTCATTGATCTTCCTTTCATGGGCTCTGTATATTCTTCATATTATTCCTAAGATACAGAACTCTAAAAATGATTTAAGCGCAATAACTACGCCAAGTACTATTTTAACGCAAGGCTTTGCCACGTCAGGTCTTTTAACTGAAATGCATCAATCTACAATACTAGTACCTGCTCTCCAATCTCAGTGGTTAATGATGCATGTCAGTATGATGTTACTAAGCTACGCAACTCTTTTGTGCGGATCCTTATTATCCGCCGCTCTTCTAATCATTAGATTTCGAAAGAATTTAGATTTCTTTTCTAAAAAGAAAAAAAGAAAATTACTTAAAACATTTTTATTTAGTGAGATTGAATATTTCTATGCAAAAAGAAGTGCCTTAAAAAACACCTCTTTTCCTTCATTTCCAAATTATTACAAATATCAATTAACCGAGCGTTTGGATTCTTGGAGTTATCGTGTTATTAGTCTAGGGTTTACCCTTTTAACCATAGGTATTCTTTGTGGAGCAGTATGGGCTAATGAGGCGTGGGGATCCTATTGGAATTGGGATCCTAAGGAAACTTGGGCATTTATTACCTGGACCATATTTGCAATTTATTTACATAGTAGAACAAATCCAAGTTGGAAGGGTACGAATTCTGCATTTGTAGCTTCGATAGGATTTCTTATAATTTGGATCTGCTATTTTGGTATCAATCTTTTAGGAATAGGTTTACATAGTTATGGTTCATTTACATTACCATCTAAATGATTACATAACATAAAACATTCATAAAATGAAGGTTTTTTCCCATTTTTTTGGATTTGAGAACCCCTTTGAACGTCTTTTCAAAGGGGTTCCCAAAAATTCGAAATAGATCTAATTAGACTTTTTTACTTTTTTCGGAATTTTTCGGTTTTTCCATTATGAAATATAGAGCGGACTTGTTAAAAAAAGAAAATCCTATTTAGGATAATAATTGGATAAGAGAGCCTCTACCCTGTCAACGGATAGCGAGAGAACAAAATCTGGATAAATACCAATTCCTATTACTGGTAAAAAGATACAGATTAAAAGAAAGAGTTCTCGTGGTCCAGAATCCACAAAATTTGCGTTTGGAACATGAAATAACTTGTATCCATAGAACATCTGGCGTAACATAGATAATAAATAAATAGGAGTTAATATCATTCCAATTGCCATTACAAAAGTAATTAGCATTTTTGGCATTAACATAAATTTGGGACTAGTAATTAGTCCAAAAAATACTACTAATTCTGCAACAAAACCGCTCATTCCTGGTAAGGCAAGAGAAGCCATTGAAAAGCTACTAAACATAGTAAACATTTTTGGCATTGGTATAGATATCCCTCCCAGTTCTTCGAGATAAACAAGACGCATTCTATCACAAGCCGTTCCTGCCAAGAAAAATAGTGTAGCACCGATAAATCCATGGGATAATATTTGTAAAATAGCTCCATTTAGTCCAATGTTGGTTATGGAACCAATTCCTATAATTATGAAACCCATGTGAGATACGGAGGAGTAGGCTATTCTTTTTTTGAAATTTCGTTGACCAAGAGAAGTTGAAGCTGCATAGATTATTTGCACCGCTCCTATTATTACCAACCAGGGGGAGAATAGATAATGAGCATGAGGTAACAATTCCATATTGATCCGAATCAATCCATATGCTCCCATCTTTAATAAGATTCCCGCTAAAAGCATACATGTACTGTAATGTGCTTCCCCGTGGGTATCTGGTAACCACGTATGTAGAGGTATAATCGGCAATTTGACAGCATAAGCAATAAGGAAGCCAAAATAAAGTAGTATTTCCAATGTTGCAGGGTATGATTGATTAATCAATCGTTCCAAGTCTAATATTGGTTCGTTGGAACCATATAAGCCCATACCCAGAACTCCGATTAAGAAAAAAATGGAACCGCCTGCAGTATACAAAATAAACTTGGTAGCTGAATATAGACGCCTTTTCCCCCCCCACATGGATAAAAGTAAGTAAACAGGAATTAATTCTAACTCCCACATGATAAAAAAAAGTAAAAGGTCTCGTGAAGAAAATAATCCTATTTGACCGCTATACATTGCTAGCATCAGGAAATAGAATAATCGCGAATTCCGGGTAATTGGCCAAGCCGCTAAAGTAGCTAAAGTAGTGATAAATCCTGTCAATAAAATAGATCCTAATGAAAGTCCATCGATTCCCAATCTCCAGTGGAAATCAAAAACATCTATCCATTTAGAATCCTCCCTTAATTGGATTAAGGGATCCTCTAATTGGAAATGATAACAGAATGCATAAGTCATTAGAAGGAATTCTAATAAACAAATAGATATAGTATACCACCTAACAATTTTGTTTCCTTTATGGGGTAAAAAGAAAATTAATGAACCTGCAAATATCGGCAAAACAACAAGTATTGTTAACCAAGGAAAATAACTCATGATAAAGTAATAAAGACAAGATACGTTTTGACCAGAAAAGCCCATGCTCGATTATATTGAGCACAGGCTTCTTCGGTAAAGAGGAATCAGACGATTCAAGTGGAGTTTTTTGTAACGTATCAATAAGATAGAGCCATGCTGCGGGTTGTTTCAGGCCCTAAATAAACGCGGACACTTAAAAAATCTGTTGGGCAGGCGGATTCGCATCTCTTACAACCCACACAATCTTCGGTTCTCGGCGCAGAAGCAATTTGCTTGGCTTTACATCCATCCCAAGGTATCATTTCTAATACATCTGTTGGACAAGCTCGTACACATTGAGTGCATCCTATACATGTATCATAAATTTTTACAGAATGTGACATTGGATCTAGAAATTTTCCTTTTCAACATAATAATTTTCGATCTGGTAAAAATGAAATTAGTACTATATAAGTTATATGTATTGTAGACACCAGACGAAGCAATGGTTTATCCAAACTTTAATAAATAATGCAATATATTTCTTAATCTGTTTGTGAGAAAGCGTGAAAAGAGCCAAGAGACTTGAATTTAAGGCTTCAACAGTCATAATTATACGAATTCTACATACTAATTCGAATTAGCCATTGGCTATTATCTTTGCAATATAAATTATTGCAATTTGAATATTGCAATATCAATGAATTGCAAAAATGCAAAATTTAATAAGTAAAAAAGAATACTCTGAAATAACCTACTTCAAAAATAGGTATTCTCAAATAAAAATAAGAAAAGAAGACTCAAATTTTATTAATCTTAATGTTCCTTATTATTATATATGCGCCTTTGTTTAGAGAATTCTATGCCTAATTATTCAAAAAATTCGATTGGTTGATACGAGTAGATTTCCTGTTACGATGGATGGAAGAAAGAATGGATAGTCCAATAGCTGCTTCAGCCGCCGCAAGGGCTATAACAAAAATTGCGAAAATGTCTCCTTTTAATTGGCGACTATCAAATAGAGCAGAAAATGTTACGAGATTTAGATTAATTGAATTCAGTATAAGTTCAAGACATATTAGAGCTCTAACCATGTTTCGGCTTGTAATCAATCCATAGATACCAATCGAAAATAAATAGACACTCAAAAAAAGTACATGCTCAAACATCATTAACTAACTCCTTATCCATCTCGATTCATTTCAATATGAGCACAAGAATTGAACCGATTCAATTAATTAGAATAGAACAATTACGCAACAAAAGAGAAAAAAAAGTATTTGTTGTGTTGACAGTAGATGGATTTTACTAAATAAAAATTGTTTGTTTTATTCTTTAGTTATTTTTAGATTTGAAATTCTAAGAATTTATTATTGTCGAGCCATAGTAATTGCACCTATTAAAGAAACTAGAAGAATTAGGGAAATGAGTTCAAACGGAAGATAAAAATCGGTTGCTAAATGAATCCCAATTTGTTGAACGTTATTTATGAGACCCTGTTCTACTATTTGGTTTGATCTTGTAGTCCAAAGAATTCCATACCATGACGTATCTGGGATAGTAGTCATTAGTGAAAAAGGAATAGTTATAGAAACGAGTGAAGTAAACCCATCTCCAATAGTCCAATAATTCTTATCTTTAGACCACTCTGAGCCATTTACAAACATTACAGCAAATATGATCAAGACATTTATGGCTCCCACATAAATAAGAAGTTGTGCGACAGCTACAAAGTAGGAATTCAATAAAAAATAGAACAAGGATATACAAACAAGAACTAATCCCAGCGAAAAGGCAGAATAAATTGGGTTGGTGAGTAATACTACTCCTAGACCCCCTAGTAGAAGAACAAATCCCCCAAATAGCACAAGAATCTCATGTATTGGTCCAGGTAAATCCATTATGGATAAGAAGAAATTAATAGTATAAAATTTTTCATGAACTGACTAAAACTAAAAGATTCAAGGAAAGAAAAAGGGATTAGGATATTTTTATATAAATTGTATAGTTAGAAATCACATCACGAAAATCTACTCTCATTTTAAATCATGAATAATTTGTAATAAGCAGTAGTTATTCATTTTTCTTTATAGTTAGTAAAAAACTATTGGATTTTTCTAACAAAAAATCCTAGTACCTAGTAATCAGTAATCGTTCTTGAATTCCAAGATTTTTCTTCGTCTATTTTACTTTGAGGCGAATTCCTAATTGTTTGAATTGTGTAATCTCCCATTATGGAGACTGGTAATCGACTCAAAGCAATTTGATTGTAATTCAATTCATGACGATCATAAGTAGAAAGTTCATATTCTTCAGTCATTGATAAACAGTTTGTCGGACAATATTCAACACAGTTACCACAAAATATACAAACTCCGAAATCAATGCTATAATTAAGCAATTGTTTCTTTTTAATATCCTTTTCAAATCTCCAATCCACAAGGGGTAGATCTATTGGGCATACACGAACACATACTTCACAAGCAATACATTTATCAAATTCAAAGTGTATTCGCCCGCGGAAACGCTCTGATGTAATTGATTTTTCATAAGGGTAGTGAATCGTTATAGGTAAACGATTTGTGTGGGATAAGGTAATTATGAAACCTTGACCAATGTATCTTGCGGCACGTATTGTTTGTTGACCATAACTAATGAACCCAGTTATCATAGGGAACATATTCTAAATATCTATGAAAAAAGGTATGTTTCTTTCTCTTGTTTGAGAGAACTTTTGTGTTGAAGATATTCTTACTGTTATTGTAATATCTTATTTATAGTGAAACTAGTTGGGAAGAAGTTGTTAATAAGAGATTGCCCAGAGAAATAGGTAAAAGAAATTTCCATCCAAGATTTAATAACTGATCCATTCTCATCCGGGGTAAAGTCCATCTTATTGTGATAGAAATGAAGAGAAATAAAAAAGCTTTAGTTAATGTAATAATGATACCCATTATCATTTCTAAAATTCCCACAATTTTATTCATTTGGAAAAATTCAAAAAAGGATATATAGGGAATAGAAAAATTCCACCCGCCTAAGTAGAGAACAGTTACAAATAAGGAGGAAACTAATAAATTTAGGTAAGAAGCAAGATAAAATAAACCATATTTAATACCGGAATATTCGGTTTGATAACCCGCTACTAATTCTTCCTCTGCTTCTGGTAAATCAAAGGGTAATCTTTCACATTCTGCCAAAGAAGAAATTAGAAAAACTAGAAAACCTATAGGCTGACGCCAAAGATTCCATCCAAAAAAACCATATTTTGACTGTGCTTCAACTATATCAACCGTACTTGAACTGTTAGATAATCATAGTCGATGATAACATCACAGTTCCCACCGCTATTCCAAAACCGTACATGAAACCTTAGCTTCATACGGCTCCTCTATGATCAGAAAAAAGGATTATTTCTTTTCGATCTTATCCCCCGAGCGTAGATAGAATTAGGTAAGATAAAATTGATTGGAAAGTCCTAAATTAGACCAAAGCAATTCCGTCTGCTAAAATAATAAAAAAGCGCTTCCGAATTGATCTTATCCTTTATATAATAAAATGACAGTTTTTTCTTGTTCAGTAATAACTTAATATTGGAATAAAACACTCGTTATAGCAATTAATAAATGAAAAGAATTGGATATTAGTTCATGACGAATTCCATTCTGTATGAATATAGATAAAAGAAAGAATAAATAAGGATCTTTTTTTGTATTGCATTCCATATCTTTTGTCCTATTCTTCTTTCCCGGGGAAGGGGATACTTAAAAAGAAAAAAGAAATAAAAGGTTAATTCGTTCTTGATAGCTATTTCCTTAACAAGTGAATGGGAATATACTCTGGATCGGAATCCGAAGAAAGTACTACTTGATCATTTCCACCAATTTCAAGTCCTTATTATGATTCCTTTTATGAGGAAAAATGTCTAATGATTTAGATTCTCTCATTACTAATCCTTTATGTACTTTAGTGTTCCTAATCCCTCACTAACTTTTTATGGGTTCTTTTATATGGTTATAAGTTCTAGTAATAACTAAAAATATTCTAGTAATGGAATTCCATATCGCGAATCCTTTATTCTTGCCCGCTTCAAGATATGATGACTAATCAAACAATCTCAATCTTGGGGTAAAGAGTTTACACTGCTTATGTTTACTTCAACTTTTTCTTGTACGTAGGAAATGAGATTTTTTATTTTTACTACAAATTAATAAGCTGTTTTGTTTCACTCATATAGCTATCTAGTTTAACTTACCGACCTGAATACAGAATAAGAAAAGGAAGATAAATATTCAATAGATTTTAGAGGAAAAGCTCCTTTTTTAACGAATCACACGTAGAGATATTGCTAGCACACAAAAAGTTAATGGTATTTCATAACTAATAGATTGAGCAGCTGCTCGTAGACCACCTGAAAAAGAATATTTATTATTTGAGCTATATCCTGCCATAAGAAGACCAATAGGAGCAATACTTGAAATGGCAATCCATAAAAAAACACCAATACTAAGATCAGCTAAAACAAAATGATATCCAAAAGGGATAACTAAAAAACTTAATAAAACAGATATGACTGCTATAGAGGGTCCAATGCTAAATAAAGGAATCTCTCCTCGGGATGGCAGGATATCCTCTTTAAAAATCAGCTTAGTTCCATCTGCTATAGCTTGAAGCAGTCCTAGGGGGCCGGCATATTCAGGACCAATACGTTGTTGTATCGATGCGGATATTTCTCTTTCTAACCACACAATTACAAGTACTTCTATTGTGATTCCCAATAGGAGGGTCAAAATAGGTATAATCCATATTAGTCCATAGACTTCTTTTAATAATTCCGATTTCAAAAAAGAATTAAGAGTTTCTACCTCTATCTTATCTATTATCATTTCAACGATCAACTTCCCCCATAATGATATCTATACTACCTAATATCGTCATGATATCAGCCAATTTCATTTTTTTAACTAGCTGAGGAAGAATTTGTAAATTAATAAAACCGGGTGGACGAATTTTCCATCTCCAGGGGAAAAGACTGTCATCTCCTACCAGATAAATTCCTAATTCACCTTTTGGAGCTTCTACTCTTACATAAAGCTCTTGTTTTGATAATTCAAAATTTGGGGAAGGTTTTTTACCAAGAAATCTATATTCAAAATCATTCCATTCCGAATTCTTTGCTTTCTTAAAGCGTCGGGCTTCTAAATTCTCATAAGGGCCTCCAGGAATTTTCTCTACAGCCTGTTGAATAATTTTGATGGATTCCTTCATTTCACCAATTCGTACTAAATAGCGAGCTAACGAATCTCCTTCTTTTTGCCATTGGACTTTCCAATCGAATTGATTGTAAGACTCATAAGGATCAATTTTACGAAGATCCCATTGTATTCCAGAAGCTCGTAACATTGGTCCCGATAAGCCCCAATTTACAGCTTCTTCTCCGCTAATAAAACCTACTCCTTCAACTCGTTCTAAAAAAATAGGATTCTGTGTAATAAGTTGTTCATATTCAACAACTCCTCGTAAAAAATAATCACAGAAATCTAAACATTTATCCATCCATCCATAAGGTAGATCGGCAGCTACTCCTCCGATGCGAAAGTAATTATGCATCATTCGCATACCTGTAGCAGCTTCAAATAGATCATATATCAATTCTCTCTCTCTAAAAATGTAGAAAAAAGGAGTCTGTGCGCCGAGATCCGCCATAAAAGGCCCAAGCCATAACAAGTGAGAAGCTATACGGCTCAATTCTAACATAATTACTCTAATATAGCTGGCTCTTTGAGGTATTTGAATATTCTCTAAGAATTCTGGTGCATTTACCGTTATTGCTTCTGTAAACATAGTAGCTAAATAATCCCACCGTGTTACATAAGGCAAGTATTGTATAATCGTTCTGTTTTCTGCGATTTTTTCCATTCCTCTGTGTAAATAGCCTAATATGGGTTCACAATCAACAACATCTTCACCATCGAGAGTAACGATCAGTCGAAGAACACCATGCATTGATGGGTGGTGAGGGCCCATATTGACTATCATTAGATCTTTTCTTGTAAACGGTAGACTCATATTCTTTTTTCTTCCTTAATTCATTATTCCATGAATTCCTCAAAACGAGGCTCATCAAAATGCAAAATCTAAGACTACTATAAGACTACTAATAAATATAAGACTACTAATAAAATAAGAAAAAAATTCGAACGATTAAATTACTTCTCCCGAATATCCAACTGACTTATTAATTTCTTATAACGTACTCTATTTTTCTTTGCCAAATAAGCCAGCAAACGTTGACGTTTTCCCAAAAGTCTTCGTAGACCTCTTTCCGATGAAAAATCTTTTTTGTGTAATTCCAAATGTGAAGCAAGTCTCCGTATCTTATTGGTGAAACTGAATACTTGAAATTCAACAGAACCCCTGTTTTCTTGTTTTTCTTCTTTAACCATAAATCAAAAAATTTTTCTACCTCCTTTCTTTTTCATGTATTTTTCTGATCAGGAAAAATAAAAAATTATGTCAGTTATTTTGAAGTTATTCGAATCTCGTACACACAAAAATTTGCAATTATTCATCTACTGCTGGAATCTAGAATTTGGATTTATTTTATCGATGCAAATTGGATTTGGATAGAAGGGTACATTCTTTTATTTTAGATAGAAGAAATGTTTCTTCTATCTAAAATAAAAGAATTTTGCTGATTTATTTATTGCTATATCCAATTTATAGAATTGATACACCATTTAATTGATATCATTTAGCAAAATGAAACACAGCATATGCATCCATCTTTCGGCTCGAGAA